CAGTGATTTTAGAAAAGCTTATATAAAAGCTTATACTTATAAAAGACAGTGTAATAAAAGCATCAATACTATAATTCAAATAAAACGACACCTCTTGCTAGTTACTAAAATTACTAGAACAAAAAAATTTAAGAGCTTGGGGTCAATATAGACTGAGAAAGTTGACTCGAGAACAAATTTCCTTACGAGCTCCATTGTAAAATTAGAACCTAATCATTAAGTAAGAAGTGATGGGAACGATGTAAGCTGTTAATGGAAAATAGTTTTTTATTAAAACGAAAAACATTCTTAATGATTCGCCGGTTGGGATGGCGAAATAAGCCGAAAATAAATTCATATATTCTCAGAAGTTACTAGACAATTATGAAATTGAAATATAAGAGTAAATATTCGCCCGCGAAAACATTCTTTTTTGAATTGCTAAATTTGAACAATAAAATAAAAAAAGAATCCTATGATTTATATTTATACAATAGAAAACGGTTAGTTATCTATTCAAACCAGAGACACAAATTACTACTAGATTGAATCTCAAAAAATAGAATATCAAGATTCACTGTAAACTAGTAAATATAAATAAACATATGAATTTCTTTTTTATTAATTATTAAAAGCAAATCGCGAGGAGCCATATGAGAAGAAATTCTCATGTATGGTTCTGTAGTAGAGATGGGATTCAGAAACAACCATCAACTATAACCCCAAAAGAACCAGATTCCGTAAACAACACAGAGGAAGAATGAAAGGAATATCATATCGAGGGAATCGTATATGTTTTGGTAAATATGCTCTTCGGGCACTTGAACCCGCCTGGATCACATCTAGACAAATAGAAGCGGGTCGCCGAGCAATGACACGAAATGTACGTCGTGGTGGAAAAATATGGGTACGAATATTTCCAGATAAACCTGTTACAGTAAGACCTGCCGAAACGCGTATGGGCTCGGGGAAAGGATCCCCCGAATATTGGGTAGCTGTTGTTAAACCAGGTCGAATACTTTATGAAATGACCGGAGTAACAGAAAATATAGCTAGAAGGGCAATTTCAATCGCAGCATCAAAAATGCCTCTACGGACTCAATTCACTATTTCGGAATAAGGGATAAATAAAGTAGAACCAAAATAAATCAAAAGAGTCTTAGAAAATTGCAAATTTTTTATTTTAGACAACAAATATTTCTTTTTTTTTTTTTTTCTTCGTCCTTATGCATTGAAAGAACAGATTTCAAAATGATATGATTCAACCTCAGACCTATTTAAATGTAGCAGATAACAGCGGAGCTCGAGAATTAATGTGTATTCGAATCATAGGAGCTAGCAACCGTCGATATGCTAATATTGGTGATGTTATTGTTGCTGTGATTAAAGAAGCAGTACCAAATATGCCCCTAAAAAGATCAGAAGTGGTCAGAGCTGTAATTGTGCGTACCTGTAAAGAACTCAAACGTGACAACGGTATAATAATACGATATGATGACAACGCTGCAGTTGTTATTGATCAAGAAGGAAATCCAAAAGGGACACGAATTTTTGGCGCGATCGCCCGGGAATTAAGACAGTTAAATTTTACTAAAATAGTTTCATTAGCTCCCGAGGTATTATAAATCGAGATCGTTTATAGTTGGAGTATTTTAAAGAACTAAGATTGTATCTCACGCATATATCGTTATTTCATATTTATAAATAACCAAATACGTAAAAGTAAAAAAACATGTTGATTATATCCAATTTAGATTCACTAATAATTTTAGCTTACCATGGGTAGGGATACTATTGCCGAGATAATAACCTCTATACGAAACGCCGATAGGAATAAAAAAAGGGTGGTTCGAATAACATTTACTAATATTACGGAAAATATTGTTAAGATACTTTTACAAGAAGGTTTTATTGAAAATGTGAGAACACATCGAGAAAATAACAAAAATTTTTTGGTTTTAACATTACAACACAGAAGGACTACAAAAAGGTCCTATAGAAATATTTTAAATTTAAAACGAATCAGTAGACCCGGTCTACGAATTTATTCCAACTCGCAACGAATTCCTCGAATTTTAGGCGGGATGGGGATTGTAATTATTTCTACTTCTCGAGGTATAATGACAGACCGGGAGGCTCGGTTAGAGGGAATCGGCGGAGAAATTTTGTGTTATATATGGTAATCCTTTTAATATACAAATTTATACAAATTGGATCTGAAGCGTACTCGTACTATAAATTATAGTATTAAATTATAGTATATAATTTATTATATAATATTATCTATAATCTATAATTAAATATAATAAATATTAATATTAATAATAAAAAAGAAAAGATACGGGTTATACAATATTGTTTCTCCTCGATTAGTTTATACTTCGCGGGGGGGTTACCTCTAATCACCGAACAAAACAAAAAAATATTAATCAAGATTAAATTACCGAATCACCTCCTAAGCTCATGTTCCGGGTTTTTTTAGATACTGAAGACCGGATTCTAGGTTATCTTTCAGTAAATA